ATTATAATATAATATATATATATATATATATATATATATATATATATATATATATATATATACATATAACATATAACATATAACATATAACATATAACATATAACATATAACATATAACATATAACATATAACATATAACATGTAATAATGTATGTATATATATCTTTTTAGTATTAAAATAGATACTTTTATTCTCACTTAGTATCTATATAACTAATGTTATGTCAGTTTAGTTGCTCTCGGATTTAGGGGTTTGACGAGAATTAAGTAGCTATTTGGACTGATATTAGTTTTATGGGGGGTAGGGGGGTTTAGCTAAATAAAATATGTAGTTTAATCGTTTTGGTTTAAAATTACTGTCGCGGGTTTTTGTAAAAATATATGTCTTACAAGCATTAATTAAATAATACCATATCAATTATGTAAAGCCAACCAACTTGAACGTAAGTCCAGTCTCAACTGAGTGGGCAGGTATCAGGTATGCGGGCCTGACGACACAAAGAGAAAAAGAGAACTACTATATGCAAGTAAAAGCACCGTATGCCAGGTTATAAATTTAATGTATAGAACACATTAACCAGAGGCCTTTTAAAGAGAAACGAATGAACTTTATTAGTATTATGTGCCTGAAAAAACAACCAGAGGCCAGAATAGATCAGTTATGTACGCCACTTGTTATATGGGCCTGAAACTGGTAATGTTGTATCTTACTAACAAGGGTTGCTTATTTCTCGTGATTAACTAGATTAAGAAATAACCCAGTACTGTGGCAATAGTCATGTTGTAGAATAACTGTTTAATTCTATGTCCCAGATCATTTCATTAATAATACCTATATAATAGTCATGTTAATATAAATATGTATGTACAATTAATAAATATATGTCATTAGTTAAATTAAGCAGTAATATTACTGGAGATATGCTAGCGGAAAATAAATGAATGTACAATTATACATAGGGGGCCCGTAAGGAATTTTTTCTACCAAGCATCCGTAGGGGAAACGGGCTAATGTTTAGCGCAGCAACCCGGGGGGCCCGTAAGGAATTTTTTCTACCAAGCATCCGTAGGGGAAACGGGCTAATGTTTAGCGCAGCAACCCGCCCCCTGTTTAGTCAAGAGGTAGTTTAATAAAAGATTCCAGCTTTGGGGGCTGGGGATGAAGGTTGAAGGTCCTTCTCTTTTGATTATTCTAAGAAGATTGTGGACTTCAGTCTTTGGTTTACAAGACCAATGCTTTATGGGTTAAGCTATTAGAATATGTTAAGTTAGTATTTTGTTTTCGATTATACCTGCGATGGGCATGAGGATTAATAGAATTGAGAAGTAGAGAATGGAGGCTACTTGTCCGATAATGATGAATGGGTTTTCGACTGGTTGTCCTCCGATTCATGTTAGTACTAATAGGTTGGCAATCAGGGATCAAAATAGGATTTGTGTTAGTGGGCGGAATTGGGTTGTCCGTTGTTTTGATGTATGTAGGGCAGGTATTAGGAATAATACTAGGATGGATATTAGGAGAGCGAGTACTCCGCCTAATTTATTTGGGATTGATCGTAGGATTGCGTAGGCGAAGAGGAAGTATCATTCTGGCTTAATATGTGGTGGGGTGGATAGGGGGTTGGCTGGTGTAAAATTGTCCGGGTCTCCTAATAGGTTAGGGAAGAATAGTGTTAGGGTTAGTAGTAAGGCTAGCATTAGGATGAGTCCGAGTAGATCTTTATATGAGAAGTAGGGGTGGAATGGGATTTTATCAGTGTTTGAATTTAACCCTGTTGGGTTGTTTGATCCGGTTTCGTGTAGGAAGAGAAGATGTATTACTGTTAGGCCTATAATGGTAAATGGTAGTAAGAAGTGGAAGGTGAAGAATCGGGTTAGGGTTGCATTATCTACTGAGAATCCTCCTCAAATTCACTGCACTAGTGTGTTGCCAACATATGGGATGGCTGAGAGGAGGTTAGTAATGACGGTGGCGCCTCAGAAAGATATTTGGCCTCATGGTAGGACATAACCTACAAATGCGGTGGCTATTGTTAGGAGTAGTAGAGTAGTTCCTGTGTTTCAGGTTTCTTTGTATAAGTAAGAGCCGTAATAAATTCCTCGTCCGATGTGTAGGTAGATGCATATGAAGAATAGGGAGGCGCCGTTAGCATGTATGTTACGGATAAGTCATCCGTATTGTACGTCTCGGGTGATATGGGCTACTGATGAGAATGCTAATGAGATGTCTGGGGAGTAGTGTATGGCTAGGAAAATTCCGGTAATGGTTTGTAGAATTAAGCAGGTGCCTAGTAGGGATCCAAAGTTTCATCAAGCAGAGATGTTGGATGGGCTTGGTAGGTCGATGAATGAGTTGTTGATAATTTTTGCTAGGGGGTGGGTTTTTCGTAGGTTTGTGCTCATGGTTATTGTAGTTGAATACAACGATGGTTTTTCAGATCGTAGGTCTTGGTTTAAATCCGAGTAGTAATTATGATATATTTTATGTTTTTGTTTGGGTTTTGTTTTGTTTTCTGGATGGTTGGTGTGTCTTGTAATCCATCTCCTTATTATGGGGTTCTTAGTTTGGTTTTGGGAGCGGCTTTTGGGTGTGGGGTGTTAGTTGGTGTGGGAGGATCTTTTGTTTCTTTGGTGTTATTTTTAATTTATTTGGGTGGAATGTTGGTGGTTTTTGCTTATTCATCTGCGTTAGCAGCGGATCCCTATCCTGTGGGTTGGGGGAGTTTAGGGGGGGTGGTTTATGTGGTGGGTTATGCTTTGCTTGTTGTAGGTCTTGTGGTTATGGGTTCTTTTTTGTGGGGTGTAGGTGGATTTGGGGAGGTTACAGCTGATGCTGTTGGGATAAGTGTTGTTCGTTTGGATTTTGGAGGGGTTTCATGGTTTTATTATTATGGTAGTGTAATGTTTTTGGTTGCTGGTTGGGGGTTGTTGTTGACATTGTTTGTTGTGTTGGAGTTAGTGCGAGGTTTATCTCGTGGGGCATTAAGTTGTATTAGGAGTTAGGGTCATAGGTAGGGTTTGGTTTTAGGTAAAAAGTTTGTTTTATTTGTAATATGGGGTGATTGGGCCGGTAAGTTTTATTTTAGGTGAAGGAGGAGGTAGGTTATGTGGGGTTGATTTTATAGGGTATGTGTTTTCTTAGGCTAAGGTTGTGGGTGAAGGCAGTTATTGGTAGAGTGAGTGGGGTGGTGTGAATTTGTTGCTGGTTATTAGCGGGGTGGACAGGGTTGTGTGTATTTTGGTTTGGTTATATTAGAGTGGTTAGTATTAGTGCTAGAAGTATTGTTAGGAGGAATGAGATTATGTAGATTTTAATGAGGCCTTTTTGTGATGAGGAGGTGAATTTTGTCGGGGGGATTTGTAATTTAGTTAGTCCTTTTGGACCAATGTTTTCGTATCAGGACTGGTCAGTTGAGTGGGTTGCAGTTTTTTGTGAAAGTTTTAGGTGTGTTTTTGATAGCGTGCGGTGGATTAGGGGGTTGAAATAGATGAGTGAGATAATAGAGTTATGGGTATTGGAGGGTTTTGGGGGTATTTTATTGACTATTGAGGTCAGTTTTAATCCTATTATAAAGCCAATAATTGTTACTGTTAATGCTGCCATTTTAATTAATACTGGTATGGTTGTTATTGGAGTTTTTAGTGATTCAGTGCTTAATGCAATAAATGGTCCGGCTACGATGCTGCCTGAGGCGAGACGAATAATAGGGTTTATAATTATGGGAATGTTTTCATGTAGGTATATGGTTAAAGGGTGTTTAGGGTGTCCTGTTTGTACTAGTATTGTAATTCGTAGCGTATATACTGCAGTGAATGAAGTTGCTATTAGTGTTAGGAGTAGGGCTCAAGCATTCAGGTATGATGTGGACATGGTTTCAATGATGATGTCTTTGGAGTAGTATCCTGTTAGGAATGGCATGCCTATGAGTGCTATGTTACCGATAGTTAAACATGTGGAGGTAATAGGTATTGGTTTGTGTAATCCTCCTATCTTTCGAATGTCTTGTTCGTCATTTAGGCTGTGGATGATATAACCGGCGCATAGGAATAATATGGCTTTAAAGAATGCGTGTATGGAAATGTGTAGAAAAGCTAATTTTGGTTGATTTAAGCCAATGGTGACTATTATGAGGCCGAGTTGGCTTGATGTGGAGTAAGCAATGATTTTTTTTAAGTCATTTTGGGTTAGGGCGCATAAGGATGTGGAGAATGCGGTGATGGCTCCCAGGCATAGGCAGATTGAGAGAGCCCATTTATTAGTGGCCATGAGTGGGTGTACTCGAATGAGTAGGAAAATACCGGCGACGACTATAGTGCTTGAGTGTAATAGTGCTGAGACTGGGGTTGGACCTTCTATGGCGGCTGGTAGTCACGGGTGGAGGCCGAATTGGGCTGATTTTCCAGTTGCAGCTAGGATGAAGCCTAGGAGTGGAAGCAGGGGGGTAGGATTACCGTAGGTAGTGAATTGTTGGAAGTTTAGTGAGGTTAGGGTTATTAATATTCAGGCCATGGAAAGGATTAGTCCAATGTCACCAGTGCGGTTGTAGATAATAGCTATTAAAGCTGATGAGTTTGCTTCTGCTCGGCCTTGCCATCAGCCGATTAGTAGGAATGATATTATTCCTACCCCTTCTCAGCCAATAAAGAATTGGGGGAGGTTGTTAGATGTGACTAGAATTATTATGGCTATTAGGAAAATCAGTAAGAATTTGAAGAATTTTTCAATGTGTGGGTCTGTTGCTATGTAAAAGTGGGAGTATTCTATGATAGCTCATGTGACAAATAGGGCGATTGGTATAAATATGAGAGAATAGTGGTCGAAAATGAGGTTTAGTTTGATATTAAATGTGGATGTATTTAGTATGGTTAGGTCGGAAAAGATTTTTGTAGGGTTTGGATTTAATCAATATAAGTAAAGTAATGGAATTAGGCTAATAAAGAATGCTGTTTTTACAGCTGTTTTTGTATTAAGAATTAATTGTGTTTTAGGTAAATATAGTAAGGCAATTAGTGGTAGTGCTAGTGTGAATAGGGTTAATATAAATGTAATATCTATAATGTTCACTACTTTCACTTGGACTTGCACCAAGGGTTAATGGTTTCTAAAACCAATGGATTAACTTCTATCCTTTAAAAGTGAGGGAGCTGAGGGGTTAGTCTCAGGTATATGAATTAGCAGTTCTTATTGTGTAACACCTCTCTCGGTTTATAAGGAGGTTTTAACTCCTATTTTTAGAGCCACAGTCTAATGTTTGTTTTAAAACTATATTAACAGTAAAAGGTGCCTCAGATTAGTTCGGGTTTTATTATTAGTAATGTTATAGGGAGGATGTGGAGGATTATAAGGAGGTGTTCTCGTGTGTGGGTTGGTGGGATTATTTTGATGTATGAGGGTGCTTCTCCTCATTGTGTTGTGTATAGTATATATAAGGTATATGTGGCAGTGATTAGGGTTCCTAATCCTGTCACTAGGATTGTAATGTTTGATCAGTTGAATAATGAGATAATAATGGTTAGTTCTCCCATTAGATTGATGGTCGGCGGAAGGGCCATGTTGGTCAAACTGGCGAGGAGTCATCATAGGCCTATTAATGGGAATAAAAGTTGCATGTTTCGGGCTAGTAATAATGTTCGGCTGTGGGTTCGTTCGTAGTTTGTATTAGCCAGACAGAAGAGTATTGATGATGTTAAGCCGTGGGCGATTATAAGTGTGATAGCGCCTGTGTAGGCTCATTGGGTTTGTGTTAGTGTTGCAGCAATAACGAGCCCTATGTGGCTTACTGATGAGTAGGCAATTAATGATTTTAAGTCTGTTTGGCGTAGGCAGATTGAACCAGTTATGATTACTCCTCATAATGCTAATACTATAAATGGGTAGGAGAGTGTTTTTGATAGTGGATTTAGTGTTAATATGATGCGAATAATACCATATCCTCCTAGTTTAAGTAGTACTGCTGCTAGGATTATTGATCCTGCGATTGGGGCTTCTACGTGTGCTTTTGGTAGTCATAAGTGTAATCCATATAATGGTATTTTGATTATAAAGGCAGTTAATAATGCAAATCATCATATTGTGTGGGTTCATGTGTTTATCATGGTGGGTTGGTTAAGTTGTATTATGCAAGTGGATAATGTGCCAGTTTGGTTTTGTAGAGAGAGAAGGGCGATTAGTAATGGGAGAGATCCGATAAGAGTGTAGAATAGGAAGTAGGTTCCGGCATTTAGTCGTTCTATTTGGTTACCTCAGCGTGTGATGATTACTAGTGTTGGGATTAGTGTGGCTTCGAATATAATGAAAAATATAATTAGTTCTGTAGTTGAGAAGGCTAGTATTAGTGAGATCTGTAATAGAATAATGATGAAAGTGAAGGTTTGTTTTCGTGAGGTTGGTTCTATAATTAGATGATTTTGGCTGGCTAAAATTATTAGGGGGGTTAGTCAACATGATAGGATAAGTAGTGGGGCTGATATTTGGTCAATGCTTAAATAATAGTTAGAGAAAGTTATGGTTAGCTCTTGAGGGGGGTTAAATCATTGTAGGCTTAGGAAGGCGATTACGAAGCTGTTAATTAATGTGGTAGGTCATAGTTGTTTTGGTTTACATAGTGTGATTGTTGGCAGTAATATGATTGTTGGAAGTAGGATTTTTAGCATTGTAAAAGATTTAAGTTTTGTAGGTGGTCTGATCCGTGAGTTCGTGAGGATGCTACTAGTAGTGAGAGTCCTATGCCAGCCTCACAGGCTGAAAAGGACAATATTAATATAGGGGCGAGTATGAATGATGTATTTTGTAGTTGGATAGGTCATATGGATAGGGCTATATAGAGTGATAGTATTATGCTTTCTAGACAGAGTAGGGTTGAGATTAGGTGGGTTTGGTGTAATGAGAGGCCTGTAATACTGATAATAAAGGCTGAGTAGTAGGTGAAGTGTAGGGGTGTCATTTGGTAGCCGTGGGGCATTAATCACGATTGACTAAGCCGAAATTAGTTGTTTTATGTTAAACTAGCTATCTATTCTGCTCACTCTAGGCCCCCTTGAATCCACTCATAGGCGAGGCCTAGCGTTAATAGTAGTAGAATGGTGAGGGCCCAGGTGAAGGTGTAGGTAGGGAATGGGAGTTGGATGGCCCATGGTAGGGGTAATAGTAGTGCGATTTCTAGGTCAAATAGGAGGAATAAGATTGCTACTGAGAAAGAATCGGATTGAGAATGGAAGGCGGGCTGATTCTAGTGGATCAAAGCCGCATTCGTATGGGGATAGTTTTTCATTGTCTGGTTTTATTAGTGTTAGTCAGTAGTTTAGTATTATTAAAATTATAGATAAGGTAATGGCGATTGTCATGGTTGAGATTGTTACGTTTATTACTTTTCTTTAGGGTTTAACTAAAACTTAATGATTGGAAGTCATTTGTACTTTTATACTAGAAGAGCATGAACCTCATCAGTAGATTGATACGTAGAGGAATAACCATACGACATCTACGAAGTGTCAGTATCAGGCGGCTGCTTCAAATCCGAAGTGGTGGGTTGAGGTAAAGTGGAATTTGATTTGTCGTAGCAGGCATACAATTAAGAATGTTGAGCCAATAATTACGTGGAGCCCATGAAAGCCTGTTGCAACGAAAAATGTAGAACCATATACACCGTCAGCGATTGTAAATGGGGCTTCGTAGTATTCTATAGCTTGTAGTGCTGTAAAGTATAATCCTAGAAGGATTGTTAGAGTGAGGGCCTGAATGGTTTGGTTTCGGTTGGTTTCTATTAGGCTATGGTGTGCTCAGGTGATTGTTACCCCTGAAGCTAGTAGGACTGCTGTGTTTAATAGGGGGACTTCAAATGGGTTTAATGGAACGATTCCTGTTGGTGGTCAACACCCGCCTAGTTCTGGGGTGGGGGCTAAGCTTGAATGGTAAAAAGCTCAGAAAAATCCAATGAAGAAAAATACTTCTGATGTGATGAATAATATTATGCCGTATCGTAGTCCTTTTTGTACTGGAGGGGTGTGATGTCCTTGGAAAGTTCCTTCTCGTACGATATCTCGTCATCATTGGAGTATAGTTAGGAGTATGATTAATAAACCTAGGGTTATTAGTAGTGTTGAGTTGTAGTGGAACCATATGGCAAGTCCTGAAGTTATTAGTAGTGCTGCTGCTGCTCCTGTTAATGGTCATGGACTGGGGTCTACTATGTGGTAGGCGTGTGTTTGGTGGGTCATTAGGTGTTTTCTTGAAGGTATAGGCTTAAAAGCAGGACGAATACGTAGGCTTGAATTATAGCTACAGCTAGTTCTAGAATTGTTAATAGTAGAAGTGTTATTGTAGTTAGTACGGACAGAGTAAATGTTGTTGATATTAGGGAGATTGATGCGATGGAAGTCAGTTGAATTAATAGGTGGCCGGCTGTTAGGTTGGCTGTAAGTCGTACACCTAAAGCTAGGGGACGGATAAAAAGACTGATTGTTTCAATAATGATAAGGATTGGGGTTAGTGAGGTAGGAGTGCCTTCTGGTAATAGATGTCCTAGTGATGTTGTTGGTTGGTTTCGAAGGCCTACTAGTACTGTGGCTAGTCATATTGGAATGGCTAGTCCTATGTTTATGGATAGTTGTGTGGTTGGGGTAAATGTGTATGGTAGGAGTCCTAGTAGGTTTGTTGTTAAGAGTATGGCTATTAGTGACGTTAAGATAATAGATCATTGGTGGCTTGTTTTGTTGAGTGGAAGTATCAGTTGTTTTGTAAATAAATTGATTGTTCATAGTTGGAGGGTTGATGTTCGGTTTTTTAGTCATCGGTTGTTTATAGTTGGAAAAATGGCTGATGATATTAGTAGGGCTAGAATGACTAATGGGATTCCTAGGATTTGTGGACTTATGAATTGGTTGAATAATGTTGGGCTCATGGTCAGATTCATGGGTTTGTACTTTTAATTTTATTGTCTTTATTTACAGGGTTATTTATTGATAGGTATGATGAAATTTTTGGTTGTAGGATAATGGTATATACTAATCATGAGGAGGAGAGGATGAGGAATCATGGGTTTAGGTTCAATTGTGGCATATCACTAAGGAGGGCGGATAATTCTCTTTTTCTAGCTTAAAAGGCTAGCGCTATCCTTCATAGCTTCTATAGTGATTAGGAAAGTGTTAGTGAGGATCAACTTTCGAAATGTTGTAATGGCACAGATTCTACTACAATTGGTATAAAGCTATGGTTAGCCCCGCAGATTTCTGAGCATTGTCCGTAGAATATTCCGGGTCGTGTGATAATGAAAGTTGATTGATTTAGTCGTCCTGGGACTGCATCTGTTTTTACGCCTAATGATGGTACTGCTCATGAGTGTAAAACGTCTTCAGCCGAGATTAATATTCGAATTGGCGATTCTATGGGTATTACTGTACGATGATCTACTTCTAGTAGTCGGAAGTGTCCGTTTGGCAGGTCTTGAGTTGGGATTATGTAAGAGTCAAATTCAAGATTTTCGTAGTCAGTGTACTCGTATGTTCAATATCACTGATGTCCTATGGCTTTGATAGTTAAATGTGGGTTATTAATTTCGTCTATTAGATAAAGGACTCGTAAGGATGGAAGTGCAATGGTGATTAAGACAATAGCTGGTAGAATAGTTCAAATTATCTCTACTTCTTGAGCATTTATAGTGTTAGTATATGTTAGTTTTGTCGTTATTATCAGTGTAATAGTGTAAAGGACTAGGGTGCTAATTAAAAATACGATTATTAAGGTGTGGTCATGAAAGTGGAGTAGTTCTTCTATAATAGGTGATATTGCGTCTTGGAATCCTAGTTGAAGTGGATGTGCCATTAAGTCGTAAGGGATTTAAACCCATAATTTAGCCTTGACAAGGTTAAGTAATATGTTTTACTAACGTCTTGAAAGAAAGAAACATAAAGGTTATGTGATTGGCTTGAAACTAGTTTAAGGGGGTTCGATTCCCTCCTTTCTTGAGTTTGCACGTGGGCTGGTTCTTCATAGGTATGGTATGGAGGGGGGCAGCCGTGTAGTCATTCTACGTTAGTGATTGTGAGTTCAACTGTTATTACTTTTCGTTTTGAGGAGAATGCTTCCCAGATAATAAATATTATTATAATTACTGCTACTAGAGAAATTAAAGATCCGATTGATGAGATAGAATTTCATAGAGTGTATGCATCTGGATAATCAGAATAACGTCGTGGTATTCCAGCTAGGCCTAAGAAGTGCTGAGGGAAAAAAGTTATGTTGACTCCTGCGAATATTACCCCGAAATGTACTTTTGCTCAAGTTTGGTGTAGTGAGTATCCTGTGAAAAGAGGGAATCAGTGGGTAAATCCTGCTATGATGGCGAATACAGCTCCTATTGATAAAACGTAGTGGAAGTGTGCTACTACGTAATAGGTGTCATGTAGTACGATGTCTAAGGATGAATTAGCCAGTACAATGCCTGTTAGTCCTCCAATGGTAAATAGGAAGATAAAACCGAGGGCTCATAGTATGGGGGCATCTCATTTAACTATTCCGCCATGCAGGGTAGCTAGTCAACTAAATACTTTTACTCCTGTTGGAATAGCGATAATTATTGTTGCAGATGTAAAATAGGCTCGAGTATCTACGTCTATTCCAACAGTAAATATGTGGTGGGCTCAGACGATGAAACCTAAAAATCCAATGGATATTATTGCTCAGACTATTCCTATGTAGCCAAATGGTTCTTTTTTTCCGGCATAATATGTGACTACATGGGAAATTATACCAAATCCAGGTAGGATTAGGATATATACTTCAGGATGCCCAAAGAATCAGAATAAGTGTTGGTACAGGATTGGGTCGCCTCCTCCTGAAGGGTCAAAGAATGTTGTATTCAGATTTCGGTCTGTGAGTAGTATAGTGATGCCTGCAGCTAGTACGGGTAATGATAATAATAATAGGACAGCTGTAATAAGTACTGACCACACGAACAGGGGTGTTTGGTATTGTGATATGGCCGCAGATTTTATGTTAATTGCTGTGGTAATAAAGTTGATAGCACCTAGAATTGAGGATACACCAGCTAGGTGAAGAGAAAAGATAGTTAGGTCTACAGAGGCACCGGCGTGGGCTAAGTTTCCAGCTAATGGGGGATATACAGTTCAGCCTGTACCTGCGCCCGCTTCAATTCCTGATGATGCTAGAAGTAGTAATAGGGATGGGGGTAAAAGTCAGAAGCTTATATTGTTTATACGTGGAAATGCTATATCTGGTGCCCCAATTATTAATGGTACAAGTCAATTTCCGAATCCGCCGATTATAACGGGCATGACCATAAAGAAAATTATGATGAAGGCATGGGCTGTAACGATAACATTATAGATTTGGTCATCCCCTAAAAGGGCCCCCGGTTGACTGAGTTCTGCGCGGATTAGTAAGCTTAATGCTGTGCCCACTATTCCTGCTCAAGCCCCGAAAATCAAGTATAGGGTACCAATGTCTTTGTGGTTAGTAGAGAAGAATCATCGGGTTAAAATCACAGGTAAGGTGGCTGAGTAATTTAAGCGTTGGGCTGTAGACCTTTTTACAGAGGTGCAATTCCTCTTCTTATCAGATTCCGTAGTGAAATTCATGTCAAATTGCAAATTTGAAGATACACTTTAATTGGTGTCGGGGTTTTCCCGCTTTTTTAAGAGAGCGGGAAAAGGTAGTCAAAAGCCCGCTGGATTGGGTGTTTAGCTGTTAACTAAATTGTTGTGGGATCGAGGCCCATTTGTCTAGTAAGGCTTTAGCTTAATTAAAGTGTTTGAGTTGCATTCATAAGATATAAGATAGAGTCTTATAGGTCTTAACAGAAACTAAGAGGTTTTATCTCTTGTTTGGGGCTTTGAAGGCCCCTGGTTTGGTAGATTTGATCCTAAGTTTCTAGGGGATTGTTAGAAGGGTTGGTGTGATTGGGAGTAGGGTGATAGATAGTATGGTAATTGGGGCTAGATAAGGTTTTTGATTTGTTTTGTGGCGTCATTGTTGTGGATAGTTTGTTGAGTTTGGTGGTAATGTGATGGTTGTGTAGTATGAGATTCGTAGGTAAAAGAATAAGCTAAGTAATGATATTAAGGCCATTATAATGGCAATAATTAATATGTGTTGTTTAGTTAGTTCTTGAAGAATTAATCATTTAGGCATGAATCCTGTTAGTGGGGGTAGGCCGGCTAGTGATATAAGAGTGAGTATTATTATGGTATTTAGTGTTGGTAATTTTGTTCATGATGTCATGATTACAGAAATTATATTTGTTTTTAGAGTTTTAATTATTAGAAATGTTGTTGAGGTTATGATGGTGTATGTGTAAAATGTGAGTAATATAAGTTTGGGGGATAGAGTAAGGATTGTGGCTATTCATCCTAGGTGGGCGATAGAGGAGGATGCTATGATTTTTCGTAGTTGGGTTTGATTTAACCCATATCATCCGCCAATTAGGGTAGATATTAGTCCAAGTGTTAGCATTAAAGGTGTGTTTAGTGATTGGGCGGTTATTGTTAGTAATGATAGTGGGGCTAATTTTTGTCAGGTAGTCAGGATTAAGGCTGTTATTGTGGTAGTCCCTTGTAGTACTTCTGGCAATCAAAAGTGGAATGGAGCTAGTCCTAGTTTGATAGCTAAAGCTGTGGTAAGGATGATACATGGGATGTTGTTGGATATTTGTGTGATATCTCATTGTCCTAGTGTTCAGGCATTTATGGTGCTGGAGAATAGGATTAGTGTTGAAGCAGTTGCTTGTGTGAGGAAGTATTTGATAGCTGCTTCAATTGCTCGTGGGTGATGTTGTTTAGCAATTAGTGGAATAATAGCTAGGGTGCTGATTTCTAGTCCAGTTCATGCTATAATTCAGTGGTTGCTGGATATTGTGAGCAGTGGGCCTATGATTAGACTTGAAGTAATGATTATATTTGCGTGTGGGTTAATTAGTAAAGGAGGGGTTTAAACCAACATTTTTGGGGTATGGGCCCAAGAGCTTAGTTAGCTGACTTTACTAGGATGTAGTATAATTGGAAGTATGGGGAGTTTTGATCTCTCTGGTGTAGGTTCGAGTCCTATTTTTCTAAGGAGACGAGAGGATTTTAGCCTCTATTATTTACCCTATCAAGGTAATCCTTTAGTTTCAGGCACGTGTCCTATAGTATAGGGGGAAGTCCTGAGGAGGTGATTGGTATTGATATATGTCATAGGCAAAGTGCTAGGGTGATGGGGAGAAAGTTTTTTCATAAGAGGTGTATTAGTTGATCGTATCGAAATCGTGGGTAAGAGGCTCGGATTCATAGGAATCCTGCAGAAAGTAGTATTACTTTTGATATTAGTGATAGGGAGAATAATTCTGGGGTATTGCTTATGTAGGCTGGGTTTAGGAATAGGATAGCTGTTAGAGTATTTATTATTAGAATGTTAGCGTATTCTGCTAGAAAGAATAGGGCAAATGGGCCGGCGGCGTATTCAACGTTGAACCCTGATACTAGTTCAGATTCTCCTTCGGTTAGGTCGAATGGTGCTCGGTTTGTCTCTGCTAATGTGGAGATATATCATATTATTATTAATGGTCAAGATGAGAATATTAGGTATATTGGTTCTTGTGTAGTTATGAATGTTTGTGTGTTAAATCCCCCTGAAAATAAGATTAGTGAAAGTAGAATGATTCCTAGGGTTACTTCGTATGAAATAGTTTGGGCTACTGCTCGTAGGGCGCCTATTAGGGCGTATTTTGAGTTCGAGGCCCATCCGGATCATAGGATGGAATAAACTATGAAGCTGGATAAGGAAATTAGAAATAGGAGTCCCAAGTTGAGGTCGGCTAGTGGGAAAGGTAGAGGGAGTGGGAGTCAAGTTGATAGAGCTAGTAATAGGGCTAGAATTGGGGATGCTGTAAATAGTATGATGGATGAGTTAAGTGGGTAGATTGGTTCTTTAATGAATAGTTTTATACCATCTGCGACTGGTTGTAATAGTCCGTATGGACCCACGGTGTTGGGGCCTTTTCGAAGTTGTATGTATCCTAATACTTTTCGTTCGAGTAATGTGAAAAAAGCAACAGCGATTAGAATTGGAATTATGTATATGAGTGGGGGTATTAGGTTTGATATTAGAGGTTTCATAATTGGAGAGGGGAATTGAACCCCTGGGTAAAGGGTTTAGGTCTTTTGCATTTTACCTGGCTCTGCCACCCCAATGAGGCCCTTTTTTAGGGCTAGTAATTAGTTTTGTTTTATTATTAGTTTAGTTGTTTTCACTAATGTAAGGTAGGGCTTGTTTTTAATGTGGGCTCCATCTTTTCGGTCCTTTCGTACTGGAAAAGGCTCAAAGGTTTGTATAGATAGAAACCGACCTGGATTGCTCCGGTCTGAACTCAGATCACGTAGGACTATTAATCGTTGAACAAACGAACCCTTGATAGCGGTTACACCATCAGGATGTCCTGATCCAACATCGAGGTCGTAAACCCCATCGTCGATAGGGACTCTAGGGTGGGATTGCGCTGTTATCCCTGGGGTAGCTTGGTCCGTTGATCAAATATGTTGGATCATTTTACTGTTAAGTACTTTGAATTGTAAGTCTAGGTTTGGGAAGTATGTTCTTTTTTCGGAGGTTTTGTTTTACTCCGAGGTCGCCCCAACCGAAAATATGGATCAAATTCTAATTAAATATAAGTCCTTGGTTAGATATTGATGATAGTTGATCTGTATTTAAAGTTCCACAGGGTCTTCTCGTCTTATAAGGTTATCCCTGCTTTTGCACGGGGAGATCAATTTCACTGATTATCAGTAAGAGACAGGTAGAACCTCGTTTGGCCATTCATTCTAGTCTTTATTTAAAAGACAAGTGATTACGCTACCTTTGCACGGTTAGGATACCGCGGCCGTTTAACAATGTCACTGGGCAGGCATTACCCCTAATACTTGTGTGTTGCTAGGGGCTATGTTTTTGGTAAACAGTCGGGTTCGTTTGTTTGCCTAGTTCCTTTTACGGATTTTAATCTTTCTTGTACGCGCTCCTTTGTTGGGTTAACAGTTTAATTTATATGGTGTTTTAAGTGTTGTTGGTTAATATAGTATTGGTTGTTAATAATCAGTAGTTTATCTGTAATGACTTAAGCTAGTGCGTAAGAGAAGTTTTTCTTCTTGTTACTAATTTTAGCATTAGTTCTTCTATAGTGGTAGAATAGCTCAATGTTATTTGGGGAAAAAAGTTTTATGTTAATGTTTGTGGGGTAGTGAGCTTTGACGCTTTCTTTGGTGGTGGCTGCTTTAAGGCCTACGGTATTTATGTTTTGGTGTTTTATCCTCCATTTTAGGTTGTGTCCTTTTTCAATTAGGCTGTACCCTAATTGAATATATCTTAAACTTTTCTTTTAATTAACTTTGAGTTGTTTTTAGAAAATTTAAGGTTGAACTCACATTCTTTTATTGAGCAACCAGCTATTACCAAGTTCGATAGGCTTTTCACCCCTACTTATGGGTCTTCCCACTCTTTTGCCACAGAGACGGGTTTTGGCCTGTGATATTGGCTGCCTTTAAGTAGCTCACTTGGTTTCGGGGGTTCAGACTTTAGTTCTCTTTGCTTGAGTGTACTGGCTAAATCATGATGCAAGAGGTATAAGGGTTAGTCTTTGCTTTTTATGGCTTAGTGGTTATTTCATGTTTTTCATCTTTCCCTCACGGTACTGTCTTTATTGCTCCTACTATCTTTTCTATCACCTATACTTAGATGGTAAAATGTTTTGGTTGTTTTCTGGTAGTGATTTTTTTAGTGAATTTTTATTTGTTGGTTGGGCTAGATTGTTGCTCAAAATAGTCGTTTTAATAGACATCTTTCAGGTGTAAGCTGAATGCTTTTTATTAAGCTATGTTTTGATATTCCAAGTACACCTTCCGGTGCACTTACCTTGTTACGACTTGCCTCATCTGTTTTTTGTTATGGTTTATTTATGGTTTTATTGGTTATTTGAGGAGGGTGACGGGCGGTGTGTGCGCACCTCAGGACCGGTTTAAATTGGGCTCTCTGTTCCCAGTTTACTGCTAAATCCTGCTTTTAGGACTAGTTTCATAGTTCTTTTCCGTGAGTAATTTCTAATATAGAAAATGTAGCCCATTTCTTCCATCTCAGTTAGCTACACCTTGACCTGACTTGTTAATGATTTGTATTGTTTTGCTTACTTTTATATCCTTCATAGGGTAAGCTGGTGACGGTGGTATATAGGCGGGTTGGCAAGAGATGGTGAGGTAGATCGTGGATTATCGGTTATAGAACAGGCTCCTCTAGGTGGGTTTGAGGTACCGCCAAGTCCTTAGAGTTTTAAGCGTTTATGCTCGTAGTTCTCTGGCGGATATTTTTGTATATAAATATCTGGGTTTAGGGCTAAGCATAGTGGGGTATCTAATCCCAGTTTGTGTCTTAGCGATCGTGGGTTCAAATAATTCTGTAATATTAAGGTTATTTTCATAATGTGTTAATATATACTTTTACGTATGACAGTGAAGTGATTGGTTCACCTTAATTTTATGGGTTAGAAATTTTAATCACATTTTACGCCGGTTGTCTGTTAGTTTGGGCTTCTTGTGTAACCGCGGTGGCTGGCACGAGATTTACCAGCTCATGTTTGCTATAACTAAGTCAAGCTTATGCTTATTGCTTAATTTTTATCACTGCTGAGGTACCCTTGGGGGTGTGGCAGGGCTAGGTGTCTTGGGCTATCATGGTGTGCCTGATACCGGCTCCTTTAGTCTGGTTAGGACTGTTAGGGTGTTTTCACTGGTGTGCGGATACTTGCATGTGTAAGTTTAGCAAAAAGTAACAGTAAGGTTAGGACCAAATCTTTATGTTTTTGGGGTATGTTGGTTACCCATCTTGGCATCTTCAGTGCCGTGCTTTATGATAAGCTACAATAAC